TGTAGAAACAACTTCCGAAACGAAGGCGACTAAACAGGAACAAGGGGGATCCACCGAAGAAGACCCTTCCCTTTGTTCGGAAGAAAAAGAGGATCCGGACAAAATAGATGAAACGGAAGAGATCCGGGTGAATGGAAAGGAAAAAACAAAAGATGAATTCCACTTTAAAGAGACATCCTATAAGGATAGCCCTGTTGACGAAGATTCTTATCTTGATGGGTATCAAGAGAATTGGGAATTGGGAAGACTTAAAGAAGAAAAAAAAGAAAAGACCCATGCCTATTTCCGGTTTGAAAAACCTCTTATGACTTTTTTTTTCGATTATAAACGATGGAATCGTCCATTTAGATATATAAAAAATGATCTATTTGAAAATGCTGTACGAAATGAAATGTCACAATATTTTTTTTATACATGTCCAAGTGATGGAAAAGAAAAAATATCTTTTACGTATCCGTCACTAAAAATTTATTATAAAATAATTATAAAATAAAAAGATTAATAAAAATATTAATACATAAGATAAATACAAGAATAGATAAGACGAAATTCGTCCACCTCCCATATATTTAATCCCTTCTCCCATAAATAAACTTGCAACCCCAACCCCATTTATAATTCCATCAATTATACGTCTATCAAAAAACTGAATGAGTTCGGCTAATCTTCTTATACTCATGATTAAGACTCTAGTATAAAAAATGTCTATGTAACCACGATTATATGACCAATTGTATACCACTTTTTTTATTTGGTCCAAGATGATTCTTTTAGGACCCCTTTTTACAAATAAATTGATTAAGTCCAAATTCTTGAAAGATGAATAAACAGACCCATATAAAATAGATGCTATAAATAGTCCAAAAAGAGCTATATTTACTGAAAAAATTGCATTTGTAAAAAATTCATACCAATTCATAGAATAGTTTGAATTTTTATTCAAAAGGTTTCTCCATGGAATTAACCATTTCGATAATATATCAAAATCTACTACTCCTGGATCAAAATCAATTCCTATTGATCCCATGAACAAAGTAAATAGTGTCAATATAAGAAGAGGAAATAGCATAGTATTGTCCGATTCGTGAGGATACATGTAAGTGTATTTATTTATAAAAGAAGTACTAAAGTATCGCATTCGATTTTTTATATTATCATTAATTTGATATGTATCCTTTGAAAAAAAGAAGACCTTATTATTAATTGTTGATAAAAGTAAATTTCTATTGACTACTTTCGGTACTGCTTTTCCCCATAGAGATATGGAATAGAATGAACTATTTTTAGTACTACTATAATTTTTAAAATGAACACGCAAATGCCCATCAAAGGTTAGTAAATACATTCGAAACATATAAAATGCGGTTAATCCCGCTGTAAAACAAGCTATTATTGCAAAAATTGGTGAATACAACCAACTATCATTAATAATTTCATCCTTGGACCAAAAACAAGCAAGAGGCGGAATACCACAAAGAGAAAGTGTACCTAATAAGAAAGTAGTTCTTGTAATTGGAACATATCTTGTTAAACCGCCCATAAGAACCATATTCTGACTTTTATCGGGTGAATATCCAACAATAGGTTCCATAGAATTAATAATGGATCCGGATCCCAAAAACAATAAAGCTTTAGAATAGGCATGAGTTATTAAATGGAATAAGGCAGCTCGATAAGAGCCTATACCTAAAGCTAACATAATATAACCCAGTTGAGACATTGTGGAATAGGCTAAACTTCTTTTAATATCTCTTTGAGCGAGAGCCAAAGTAGCTCCTAATAGTACTGTTATTATGCCTATTAAAGAAACAAAATTCATTACGTAAGGTATAACTCTGAAAAGAGGAAGAAGCCGAGCTACAAGAAAAATTCCCGCTGCTACCATGGTAGCAGCGTGTATAAGAGCCGAAATAGGGGTGGGCCCCTCCATAGCATCAGGTAACCATATGTGAAGAGGGAATTGTGCAGATTTAGCAATTGCGCCGACGAATAATAAAAAGGCGCAGAGAGTAACAAATGTAGAATTGACCCCATTACTATGGATCAAGTTATTAACTATTTTGAACAAATCCCGAAATTCTAAACTACCAGTTATCCAATAAAAAGCTAAGATTCCTAATAATAAACCAAAGTCTCCTACACGATTAGTTATAAAGGCTTTTTGGCAAGCACTTGCTGCAACCGGTCGTGTAAACCAAAAACCTATTAATAAATATGAACACATTCCCACGAGTTCCCAAAAAATATAAATTTGTATCAAATTGGAACTAGTAACTAATCCCAACATGGAAGTATTAGAAAAACTCATATAAGCAAAAAATCTCAAATATCCTTGATCATGAGACATATAATTGTCACTATAAATAAGAACCATGATTCCAACAGTAGTAATTAGTATTAACATAATAGAAGTAAGTGGATCGATCAAGTGTCCAAACTCTAAGGAAAAATCATTATTGATAGTCCAAGACCATAAATATTGATAAATAAAACTTCCATTTATTTGCTGAATAGATAGACTGGCCGAAAAGGCCATAGTTATACTTAGCAGTAAAACACTAGTAAAACCCCACATACGACGAATATTTTTTGTTGCTATAGGAATAAACAGAAGTCCAAATCCTATTGACATAGTAACTGGAAGTGGAAGAAAGGGTATTATCCATGCGTATTGATATGTTTGTTCCATAAAAAAATATTTGTTTTTTTATTGTTATAAATTTAATTGTTTCAAATCCACCAACCAAAAGAACAATAATAAAAGAAATCAACAAAAAAAAAAATTATTATATATTTCATTTAGCCCTAGATATATGTGATATGGCATAGGTATATATACATGGATACGTATATATAATTCATAATCTTTTGGTATATTTTGTATATATGTATATATTTATTTTTACATATTTACATATATATTATATAATAATATAGAATTAGATTTCTATTATTATGATATGTTTTACATGTTTTGAACAAAGTATTTATTATCCATGGGATAAGTATGGATAATGACGAAAAAACGATCTAAATATATGTCTTTCACATACAATAATAAAAATTAGTATTTTATTTTTGAATGGCGGTTCCAAAAAAACGTACTTCTCGATCAAAAAAACGTATTCGTATAAATATTTGGAAGAAGAAGGGATATTTAACGGCAGTAAAAGCTCTTTCTTTAGCTAAATCGGTTTCTACTGGGCATTCAAAAAGTTTTTTTGTGCAACAAACAAGTAATAAAATTTTGGAATAATCTAAATCGACATACGATTAAGAACTTAAAAATTTTTAAGATATTTTTTAAGATATAATGATTCACATTAACTAATGTATTGAATGTATTTAACTCCTTAATATCAATATTAGTAAGAACTAACTGCTGTGGCGTGTTATATAGTAAATAATAATTCTTATGTTTACTGGCCTCTTAGTATAGTACTAAGTATTCTAAATTTTTCTTTATCAATTAAATATTCTATTGTGAAAATTTAATTGATAGAGAAAAAGTTTTTTGTTATATGCCTAGCCCAAAACCTAATTAGAAGTATAGTTACTAGATAGTATTTATAAGAAATTACGAAGAGTATTATTAATGATACTAAGGTATCGAAATTATTAGAAAAATGCCTCGAATAAAATTATGATAAATATGACTTTTTTTTTTTTAATCTTTATTAATTTTCAATACATTGATTAAAAAATCATCTAAAAAAAAAGATGATTTTAAATTCTATAACTCGACCCTCGGCCCGGAACAAAACTATCTAGTTCTGACTGTTTTGGTATAACTCTATTTTTACATTCTAAACTAGATACATGAAAGTTGATTCTTAAAGCTAAACCCTACGGCGATACTTAGTAAACATTCAAATATTAATTTAAATAAGTCTTTTTTCATCGGTTCTAACGTTTACTAACTATATTGAATCCTTGAATCTTGACCATTTAACATGAATTGATTATTATTTATTAATATTTCAAATAAGCCGCCATGGTGAAATTGGTAGACACGCTGTTCTTAGGAAGCAGTGCTAGAGCATCTCGGTTCGAGTCCGAGTGGCGGCATCCCCTAAAAGGGACACAGTGGATCCTATAATATATTTAATTCTCGATTTTAATTCTATAATGGAGAACCCCCGCCCTTTTTATGATATTTGCAACTTTAGAACATATATTAACTCATATCTCTTTTTCGATTATTTTAATTGTGATTACGATTCATTTTATGACCTTATTAATCCACGAAATCGTAGGATTACGCAATTCATCGGAAAGAGGTATGATAGCTACCTTTTTATCTATAACAGGATTATTAGTTATTCGTTGGATTTATTCGGGTCATTCCCCGTTAAGTAATTTATATGAGTCATTAATCTTCCTTTCATGGAGTTTCTCCATTATTCATATGATTCCTAAAATACGAAATAATAAAAATTATTTAAGCGTAATAACCGCGCCAAGTGCTATTTTTACCCAAGGTTTCGCCACGTCGGGTCTTTCAACCGAAATGCATCAATCCGCTATATTAGTACCCGCTCTACAATCTCAGTGGTTAATGATGCACGTAAGTATGATGCTATTAAGCTATGCAGCTCTTTTATGTGGATCATTATTATCAGTCGCTCTTTTAGTCGTTACATTTCGAAAAAACATCGATATGTTTTTTAAAAGCAAGAATTTAGTAATTAAATCATTTATTGTTGGCGAAGTCGAATATTTGAATGATAAAAGAAGTGTTTTTAAAAACACTTCTTTTATTTCATTTCGAAATTATTACAAATATCAATTGACTCAGCGTTTAGATTATTGGAGTTATCGTGTCATTAGTTTAGGCTTTACCTTTTTAACCATAGGCATTCTTTCTGGAGCAGTATGGGCTAATGAGGCTTGGGGATCTTATTGGAATTGGGACCCTAAGGAAACTTGGGCATTTATTACTTGGATCATATTCGCGATTTATTCACATACTAGAACAAATAAAAGTTTACAAGATACACATTCGGCACTTGCGGCTTCTATAGGATTTCTTATAATTTGGATATGTTATTTTGGGATCAATCTATTAGGAATAGGTTTACATAGTTATGGTTCATTCACATTAACATCTAATTGAATAAACAATACATAACATAAGAACATCATCTCATATGTATCTCGAGTTTTTGCGAACCATTTTATTTCTGGAGTCAAATGGTTCGCAAAAACTCGAGATACATCTCATTACAACTCTAATTCACTTTATTTTACAGAATTATAAGACTTGCCGTCTCATTAATAAAAACTATCTATAAAAAATAATTAGATAAGATATCTTGTACCTTGTCAACTGATAGTAAGAGAATGAAATCGGGATAAATACCAATACCTATTATTGGTAAAAAGAGACAGATCGAAACAAAAAGTTCTCGTGGTCCAGAATCCACAAAATTAGAATTTGGAACATTGAATAACTTGTATCCGTAGAACATCTGACGTAACATAGATAATAAATAAATAGGAGTTAATATCATTCCAATTGCCATTCCAAAAGTAATTAGTACTTTTGGAATTAAAAGATATTTTGAGCTGGTAATTATTCCAAAAAATACTACTAATTCTGCAACAAAACCACTCATCCCTGGCAATGCAAGAGAGGCCATCGAAAAACTACTGAACATTGTAAATATTTTCGGCATCGGGACAGCTATCCCCCCCATTTCGTCGAGAGAAACAAGAGGTATTCTATCACAACAGGTTCCTGCCAAGAAAAAAAGTGCAGCACCAATAAATCCATGAGAAAGTATTTGTAGAATGGCTCCATTTAGTCCCATGTTGGTTATGGAACCAATTCCTATAATTGTGAAACCCATGTGAGATACAGAGGAATAGGCTATTCTCTTTTTTAAATTGCGTTGACCAAAAGAGGTTAAAGCCGCATAGATTATTTGTATTGTTCCCACTATCACCAACCACGGAGAAAATATGGAATGAGCACGGGGTAATAATTCCATATTGATCCGAATCAATCCATATGCTCCCATTTTTAATAAAATTCCGGCAAGAAGCATACATGTACTGTAATGTGCTTCTCCATGGGTATCTGGTAACCATGTATGTAGAGGTATGATCGGCGATTTGACAGCATAAACAATAAGGAAGCCAAAATAGAATATTATTTCCAATGCCATAGGATATGATTGATTAGCAAGTCTTTCAAAATCTAATGTTGGTTCAGTGGAGCCATATAAACCCATACCTAGAACTCCTATTAATAGAAAAATAGAACCCCCCGCAGTGTACAAAATAAACTTTGTAGCCGAATATAAGCGCTTTTTTCCTCCCCACATGGATAAAAGTAAGTAAACAGGAATTAATTCTAACTCCCACATTATAAAAAAAAGTAAAAGGTCTCGAGAAGAAAATGATCCTATTTGACCACTGTACATCGCTAACATAAAGAAATGGAATAATCGTGAATTTCGAGTAACTGGCCAAGCCGCTAAAGTAGCTAAAGTAGTAATAAATCCTGTCAGTAAAATGGGTCCCACGGAAAGCCCATCGATTCCCAGTCTCCAGTGAAAATCCAAAATATTTATCCATTTCCAATCTTCTTCCAATTGGATTAAGGGATCGTCCAATTGGAAATGATAACAGAATGCATAGGTCGTTAAAAGGAGTTCTAATAAGCATATACATATAGTATACCATCTAAACACCTTATTCCCCTTATGGGGAAGAAAAAAAATGGAAGAACCTGCGAATATAGGCAAAACAACAAGTATTGTTAACCAAGGAAAATGATTCGTGATAAAGACAAGATACGCTTTGACCAGAAAAGCCCGTGCTCGGAATAATATATTGATTTTATCGAGTACGGGCTTTTGTCGGTAAATGAGGAATCAAATGATTCAAGTGGAGTTTTTGTAACGTATCAATTAATAAGATAGACCCATGCTGCGAGTTGTTTCATGCCATAAATAAACACGGACACTCAAAAAGTCTGTCGGGCAAGCGGATTCACATCTCTTACAACCTACACAATCCTCGGTTCTTGGTGCGGAAGCAATTTGTTTAGCTTTACATCTGTCCCAAGGTATCATTTCCAATACATCTGTGGGGCAGGCGCGCACACATTGAGTACACCCTATACATGTATCATAAATTTTTACTGAATGTGACATTAAATCTATAAATTCCCGTTTTGAACATAAAAAATTTTCGATCTGGTATGCTAAAAATAAATGGTAGTAAATTAATTATATGTTTATATTGTAGACACCAGATGAATCAATGATTTATTAATTTTTTTAAGAATCAATATATTTCTAAATTTGTTCATGAAAAAGTGCCAAGATACTTTGATTTCTCTTTCAACAACCACAGTCATACAATACAAGTCGCACATCTGAATTCAAATTGGTCAACAAATAATACAATATTTAATTAATATTAATGGAATTTTAATTCTATTTTAAATTCAAATAAATCTAACAAATTAATATAAATTATTATTTTATTATTATATAATTTATATAATGAAAATCAATGATTACATAATGAATGATTACGACTAATTTAATTATTCAACAAATTTGCTTGATTGATACGAGTTGATTTTTTGTTATGATGGATCGATGAAACAATAGCTAATCCAATAGCGGCTTCAGCTGCTGCAATAGCTATAACAAAAATTGAGAAAATGTCTCCTTTTAATTGGCGACTATCAAATAAATCAGAAAATGTTACGAGATTGATATTAACTGAATTTAGTATAAGCTCAAGACACATAAGTGCTCTAACCATGTTTCGACTTGTGATTAATCCATAGATACCGATAGAAAATAAATAGACACTCAAAAAAAGTACATGCTCGAACATCATTGACTAATTCCTCATCAATTTAGATTCATTTAAATATGAATAACAATTCAACTGATTTCATTGACTAGATATAGAACAAAATATTACAGAACAATAGAAGGTATTGGCAATAGATTTAACTAAAAACCTTAAACCTTTTTTATTTTATTTCAAATCTCTAATTCTAAAAATTTTTTAAATCATAAGTATTTATGATTGACGAGCCATAGTAATTGCACCTATTAAAGAAACTAAAAGAATTATAGAAATGAGTTCAAATGGAAGATAAAAATCTGTTGATAAATGAATCCCAATTTGTTGAACATAACTTATTAGGTCCTGTTCTAGAATCTGGTTTGATCTTGTAGTCCAAAGAATTCCGTACCATGACGTATCTGGGATAGTAATAATTAGTAAAAAAAAAATACTTGTACAAACCAGTGAAGTAACCCCATCTCCAAGGGTCCAAAGGCGGGAAACATTGGAATATTCTGAGCCATTTATGAACATTACAGCAAATATGATTAAGACATTTATGGCTCCCACATAAATAAGAAGTTGTGCAGCAGCTACAAAATAAGAATTCGATAGAATATAGAATAAGGATATACAAACAAGAACCAATCCCAACGAAAAGGCAGAATAAATTGGATTGGTAAATAATACTATTCCCAGGCCCCCAAATATAAGAACTGATCCCAGAAATACTACAACAATATTATGTATTGATCCAGGTAAATCCATTATGTATGAAATAAGAAAATAAATAAATAAATCGAAAGATTTCATGACCTTACTGAATAGTCCAGGAAGTAAAAATTAGTCTATTTTTTTAATTGTTTATGATACCGTTCCTAAATAAAATCTTAATGTAGTAATGCAGTATCGATTGTAATATAGATTTATGTAGATATAGATAAAGTTATTGGGCCAACTCAACTTTTTCATTTTAATTTATTCAGAAGAAAAGAAGAGTTGGAATCTTATATTTCCAAATAAAAACGAAAAATATTAAATAAACCCGCTATTCTCAACAATCAATAGTTATCGTTTTACTTTTAGTTACATTGACTAAAAAAAAAAAAATAAATAAAGAAGTTTGGATCCTTTCTATCAAAATAGAAAAATAAAATCTTACTAATTGGTAATTGTTCTTGAATCAAGATATTTACCTTTGTCTATTTTTATTTGAGTCGAATTCATAACTGTTTGAATTGTGTAGTCTCCAATTATTGACATTGGTAACCGACCCAAAGCGATTTGATTATAATTCAATTCGTGACGATCATAAGTAGAAAGTTCATATTCTTCAGTCATTGATAAACAGTTAGTGGGACAATATTCAATACAGTTACCACAAAATATACAGACACCAAAATCTATACTATAGTTAAGCAATATTTTATTTTTAATATCTCCTTCAAATCTCCAATCAACAACAGGTAGATCTATGGGGCACACACGAACACATACTTCACAAGCAATACATTTATCAAATTCAAAGTGGATTCGACCACGGAAACGTTCTGATGTGATCGACTTTTCATAAGGATACTGAATAGTTACAGGTAAACGATTTGCATGGGATAAGGTAATTATGAAACTTTGACCAATATACCTTGCGGCTCGTATTGTTTGTTGACCATAATTCATGAACCCAGTCACCATAGGAAACATATTGTAGATATCCACGAATAAGTTGATGTTTCTTTCTCTTGTTTAAGAGAGGTTATGAGTCTAGAATACCATTATCATATTGTGTTATTTATAGTGAAATAAGTTGGGAAGACGTTGTCAATAATAAATTACCTAGAGAAATAGGTAAAAGAAATTTCCATCCAAGATTTAATAGTTGGTCCATTCTCATCCTGGGTAAAGTCCATCTTGTTGTGATAGATATAAAAAGAAACAAATAAGCTTTAGCTAATGTAATAAAGATACCAATTGTCATTCCAAAGACTCTAGCAATTTGATTTATTCCGAAAAGTTCAGGAACAGATATGTATGGAATAGATAAATTCCACCCACCTAAATAAAGAATTGTTACAAATAATGAAGAAACTAAGAGATTTAGATAAGAAGCAATATAAAATAAACCATATTTGATACCAGAATATTCGGTTTGATAACCTGCTACTAATTCTTCTTCTGCTTCTGGTAAATCAAAAGGTAATCTCTCGCATTCTGCTAGAGAAGAAATTAGAAAAACGATAAACCCTATAGGTTGACGCCACATATTCCACCCCCAAAAACCATATTTTGACTGTGCCTCAACTATATCAACTGTACTTGAACTGTTCGATAATCATAGTCGATAATAACATAACTGTTCGCACCGCTATTCCAAAACCGTACATGAGACCTCAGCTTCATACGGCTCCTCTATGGCCGCGTACAAATAAATGTAAGGACTGGTTCGGTATTATTATAGGTATCTTTGTGGGGTGGGGTAGATAGAATAAAAATACCGTGTAGAGTCCCAAAAATTAGACCAATGGAATTCTGTCTGCTAGAATAAAAAAAAAAAGGGCGCTTCCGAATTGATCTCATCCCTTATAATTAAATCTTCCGTAATAACTTAATCTTTCAATAAAATACTCGTTATATCAAGAGATAAAAAGAATTAGACATTCTTTACTGAATCATAAAGAATAAGAATTTCATATATACATATATATTTGGTATAGATGTAGGAAAAAATAAATAAAGATCTTTTTTATATTCTATTTCTTTTGTTCCTGTTCTTCTTTCTCATAAGAGGTATTCCTGAGAATAAAGGATTAATTCGTTCTTGATAGTTATTTCTTGAATCAGTGACTAGGAGCATACTCTAGATCGGAATCGTGGGGAAGTACTGCTTGATCATTTCTACCAACTTAAAGCCCCTATCATCTTATGATTCGTTTTATGTGGAAATACTTATTTTTTGATACCTTACATTATCTCTATTACTAATCCTTTGTGTACCTTGGTGTTCCTAACCGTCCACTGATTTTTGATTGATCTCCTGTATGGTAATACATACAAGACAGTAATCCCATACAGTTGATCTTTTGTACCCGCTTCAAGATATGATGAGAATCTAAATCTTGGGATAAAGAGTTTATACTCCTTAATGTTTACTTCTGCTTTATTCTTGTATATAGGGAATGATATTTTATCTTTTTACTACACATTGATAAGCTGTTTTGTTTTACTCATATAACTATCTGGTTTAACTCATCGACCTGAATAACTCTGATGAATAAAAAAATAAAAATATCTATATCTATCCAATACATTTACATTAATTCCTCTTTCCTTTATTTCATTTTGAGGTCAAAGTTCATGTTCTAACGAATCACACGTAGAGATATTGATAACACACATAGAGTTAATGGTATTTCATAACTAATAGATTGAGCCGCAGCTCGCAAGCCACCTAAAAAAGAGTATTTATTATTCGATACATATCCTGATATAAGAAGCCCAATAGGAGCAATACTTGAAATGGAGATCCATAAAAAAACACCTATACTGAGATCAGCTAAAACAAGTCGATACCCAAAAGGAATTATTAAATAACTTAATACAATTGATATGACTGCTATAGACGGTCCGATACTAAACAAACGAATATCTCCTCTAGATGGTAGGAGGTCCTCTTTAAAAAGTAATTTAGTCCCGTCCGCTAGAGCTTGAAGAATTCCCAACGGGCCGGCATATTCGGGTCCAATACGTTGTTGTATTGCTGCGGATATTTCTCTTTCTAACCATACAATTACTAGTACTCCTATTATGATTCCCAATATAAGGGTCAAAGCAGGGATAAATAGCCATATGAGTTCATAGACTTCTTTTAAGGATTCTGATTTAGAAAAATAATTGATAGTTTCTGCTTCTGTTGTGCCAATTATCATTTCAACGGTCAACTTCTCCCATAATGATATCTATACTACCTAGTATTGTCATGATATCAGCCAATTTCATTCTTTTAATTAGCTGAGGAAGAATTTGCAAATTGATAAAACCGGGCGGACGAATTTTCCATCTCCAGGGGAAAACACTATTATCTCCTATCAAATAAATTCCTAATTCTCCCTTTGGGGCTTCTACTCTTACATAAAGTTCTTGTTTCGACAATTCAAAATTAGGCGAAGGTTTTTTACTAATGAATCTATATTCAAAATCATTCAATTCGGAATTCCTTGCTCTATCTAAGCGCCGAATTTCTAAATTCTCATAGGGTCCTCCGGGAATTCCTTCTAAAGACTGTTGAATAATTTTTATGGATTCCCTCATTTCGCCAATTCGTACTAAATAACGAGCTAATGAATCCCCTTCTTTTTGCCATTGGACTTCCCAATCAAATTCATTGTAACATTCATAATGATCAACTTGACGAAGATCCCATTGGATCCCAGAAGCTCGTAACATGGGTCCTGATAAGCCCCAATTTAGTGCTTCTTCTCCACCAATAATGCCCACTCCTTCAACTCGTTCCAAAAAAATGGGATTCCGCGTAATAAGTTTTTCATATTCAACAACACTCGTTAAAAAATAATCGCAGAAATCTAAACATTTATCTATCCAACCATGAGGTAGATCAGCAGCTATTCCTCCGATGCGGAAATAATTATGCATCATTCGCATACCTGTGGCAGCTTCGAATAGATCATATAGCAATTCTCTCTCTCTGAAAATATAGAAAAAGGGAGTCTGCGCACCGATATCCGCCATAAAAGGCCCAAGCCATAACAAATGCGAAGCTACACGACTCAGCTCTAGCATAATTACTCTGATATAGCTGGCCCTTTGGGGTACTTGAACATTTCCCAATTGTTCTGGTGCATTTACTGTTATTGCTTCGGTGAACATAGTAGCTAAATAATCCCAACGTGTTACATAAGGAAGATATTGTATAATTGTTCGGTTTTCCGCTATTTTTTCCATCCCTCTGTGTAAATAGCCCAATACGGGGTCACAGTCAATAACATCTTCACCGTCGAGAGTTATAATAAGTCTAAGAACACCATGCATCGATGGGTGATGAGGGCCCATATTGACTATCATTAGATCTTTTCTTGTAGCCGGTACAGTCATATCTTTTCTTTCCTAATTCATTATTCCATGAATTTCTCAAAACGAGGTTTATAAAAATAAAAACCTAAAAAAAATTTTCAAATGAATTCTCAAAATTAACGAGTTTTTAGCTCCCGAATATCTAACTGACTAATTAATTTTTTATAACTTACTCTATTTTTCTTTGACAAATAAGCCAACAGCCGTTGACGTTTTCCCAGAATTTTTCGTAGACCTCTTTGAGATAAAAAATCTTTTTTGTGCAATTCCAAATGCGAGGTGAGTCTCCGTATTTTATTGGTGAAACTGAATATTTGAAATTCAACAGACCCTTTGTTTTCTTCTTTTTCGTCTTGCAGAATAACTGAAATGAATGAATTTTTGACCATAAAAAAATTTTTCTATCTTTTTATTTTTTATAGATTTTACCGATCAGGAAAAATAATAATTAATATTATATTATGTTATGATTATGTCAGTCATTTTAAATTTTAATCTGATATAAACAAAAGTTTAGATTTATTCATACTTTTTTATTCTATCGAAATCCCATTTTTATTTCAAACATAAAATAGGATTTCGATAGAATAAAATATAATACATTTACACATTCACGAAAGAGAGTGATTTTTTTTTTTTTTACTTAAAAAGATTCCACTAATTTATTATTCCTAGATCCAAAAATAAATAAATATAATGTACTAAAATGTAACATATGCATATGTACATCTTTCGCCATATATCAAATATGTTATGTCAGGTGATATATAGGAAATATAATAATAGTTTCTTAACTTATTCTGGATTGGGGATACATATATATCCTTGACATACTAAAACGACTGCTGTTATGGGTATCAAACCAGTAACGATTCATACAAGCTAAATCCTCTAATCGGTAATTAGGCCAAAGAAATAATTTTAATTTAATAAAGTTGTTTGCATCTCTATTAAGATGCTTGTCCTCATTAAAAAATTGTCCACAGTTTATTATTTTGTTTTCGTTGCAAAATTTTGGATTTTTATCTATATCATTCCAATTCCAGAAATTGAAACAAATTAGAATTCTCAACTCTCTCCGACGTCGATGAGATAGAATATGTTCAGGAACAAGAAAATTATAATTATTTTTTTTTTCTTCATTCACAGGCATATCGCTATGTTGTGCAATGGATTTGTCTAAATTATTCTTATCAACATTTCGTTTTTTTATGAATTTTTTATTAGTTTTAACTTTATCAACTAATGAAATACTTATGGTTTGATAGATAATAAATTGCCCATCCCTTTTTATAGATAAACGAACTGGTTCGATAATTAATATTCCTCTTTTTATCAATTCTGTAAGAGCAAGATCCTTTTGAATCAGCATTACATCCAGACACATTTCTCCTCTTTGAATCGAGGCTATAGTAATTTGCTTTGCATTTGTCAATCTAAGTAAGAGACAATATACCTTAATATTATTGATCATTCTTTGACTCAAAGAATCATCCCATCTTAATTGAAAAAGGAAATATTTTTTTAGTAACAAATCTAGTTCTGCTTCCTTGATCTTCTTAGATTCTTTTTTATTTCTACGTTTTTTAATGTCTGATCCCGCGCGATTCTCTTCAACATCTTTTTTTTCGTTTTGTTTTCCTAGATCATATCCAAGATATTTTGGATATTGTTGTTTGTTTTTTTCTTGGTTAGAATTTTCTAAATCAATATATTCTTTTTGATTAGATAATATGGGAAGGTTTTTTTTTTTTTTTATGTTGATGCTTTCATATTGACTAATCTTTTCATTTTTATGAAAATCTAAAAGAAGAAATTGGATTGGTATAATCCATGGTTTAATTTTATATGTTTCAAAAAGTAGCGCAAATTCTGGTAAGAACCCAGATTTTAGTTTTGCTATGGTAGAATTATGATATAACCTTTTTTGATTCATTCCCATCCAATCAAAAAAGTTTTTTTTTTTTTTGTATAAATTGATTTCTTTATGAAATGAAATATCTTTATTTTTCATTTTGTTTTTATACTTATTAGTTTGAGTCTTAGTATTTTTATTAATATTGATACCAATATGCGCATTGGTCCAAGTCTCGATATCAATATTTTTTATAAGACAAAAATGGAGAATTTTACAATCAAAATATTTTCTATCCCGATTTATATTCGTATCAATAGGATATCTTTCCTCTAGATAATCACTAATAGTTGTACTTACCAATAGATAAAATGCGTCGGATTTCGATGTATTGAAATTATATAGATATGGAATTTCCCGGTTCTCCTTTACTTGTACTGTTGATCCATAAAAATAGGAGTTTTTCTTATCCCCATAATTAATATATTCATAATTCATATATTTATGTGATAAAAGATCATATCTGTAGTGTTTTTTAACCAATTTTTTTTTTTTTTTTGTGAACGAAACTGTTACGGAATAATCTTCTTTTACATAATGACTTAATTGGTCTTTTTTGTTTTCATATGAATTAAATTTAATTGAGTCTTTATTTTTAATCATACGAAGTTGATTGACTCTATTTCGCCATTTTTTCGGGACTAATCGAGACCATTTGATCCGGGAAAAATTGTATTGATAAAAACCCTTTAACCAGTTTTTCCAGTCATTCATTCCAGACTTTTTAATTTTATTATGCCTTGATTTGTAATCAAATAGTCCTCGTGTTATACAATAATCTTTTATTTTATCCCTAAGATAATAATGGGTTTCATGATCTTGAAATATATATTTCAAGTTATACTTATTAAGTAATTGGGTTTGTGATAATTTGTAAAATACATATGCTTGAGACAAGCAAATATAACTATTTAAATTTTTATTACTAATATTAGTATTTGAAACCCACTTTTTTATAGTTGAAATGAAGTTCATTCTATTTGGATTTATTTCATCAATTTTTTCTTGATTTGTTTCATGGTTGTAAGTGTATTTATTGATAATTTTTTTTTTTGATTCAAAAAAAAGTTGTATATTGATTCGGGGAATGTTTATGGCACATAGCAAGATATCCATGTATATTTTTTCAATGAAAAATTTTATAAAAAAATGTGATTTACGTATTAATCGTATATTGTTTCTTTTTAATATCTGCCAACTAGATTTCTGTGATTCTGATCCTTTTCTTTTATCATCATAGGTTAAAACTGTTTTTTTATTGTCTTTTGTGATTTGTTCTATTTGATTCTTGGTTGTGATTATCCTATCATAAAGATCTTTCATTTTTTTTTCTATGAGTGAATAATTTGTCCAATTCATAGATCGAATTGGTATGGTCCCTTCATGGTTAATTTTATTATTTATTTTTGAATCTTTTCCATTTTTATTTGGTTTATAGACTTTCACCTTCTTCAATTCAAATGAAAAAATCGGATTTACTTTTTCTTTCATTATTCGCTTTATAACAAGAGCTCTTTTTATGACCCATTCTTTTTTTTCTTTTAAAATTTGTAGAGACCATTTTCCTCTTTCCTTTAAGACCCTTAGAACGAGAAAAAATTGTTTTTTTAGCTTTCTAATTTTTCTTTTGAATTCTTTAAAAATGGGTTCAAAAAAAGAAAGTTGTTTTCGGGGAGAACCAAAGGGAAGTTCCGTTTCCATTCCCCATACTGTTAAAAAAGAAAAAGTGTCTTTTTTTACTTGTTTTTTCATTGAATCTATATAATGAGATCGTACCTTAGATCTTTGTCTTCGCCAAGGTTTCAGACAAAAAGGAAATAAAATCTTTATCTGAATTCCGTCTGTTAACCAATCTTTTGGAAATTCTGTTTCTGATAATTGAACACCATTATAGGTGCACTTAATGTGCATTTCTCGATTCCATTTCTTCAAATCCTCGTACCATTCAGGAAATTGGAATAATAACATACGGCCCATATTTTTAGCTATTATCAATGAAGGTAATACAATATATTTTCTAAGAAAAGATTGTGTTACTAACATCAAACCTCTTATAACTTGAGCAAATGGAATGCTATCCCAAGTTTCTGCTATTGTTATTCGCTCATTTTCCTCTTTTTTTTCCTGTTCTTTTGCCCCTTCTTTATCAAAATCAAAAGAAGAATCGGAAATTTGCGATTCTGATTCTTTACCGACTCCATTTCTAAAAATGAAATTTATAATTTCAGAAAGATCAAAAGAATCAAAAAAAAATGTTTTGTTTATTCGATCAAAAAAAAGCGGGGAATTAGCATTTGCTTGAAACATTTCCCAAGTAACCGTTTTGCGTCTTTGAGCACGCATGGATCCTTTTATTATATCCCGACGAAAATCTGATTGTTGCGAGTAACGTATCAAAGCCACTTCTTCTCCTTCATTATTATTACTAGTATTATTAATACTAGTAACAGAATTAGTATTCTGATTGTTATCAGTAAAAATTAACACCTGTTTGGCTTTTCTTGAACGAATCTCATGATCTTCCGTCGATTCTTCCTCATCTTCTTCCTCCAGCTCTTCAATAAAAAAATCATCGGTTAATTTGTATGACCATCGAGAAATTTTTTTGCTTATTTCTTTTATTCCAATAGATTTCTTTTTAATTATTGTTTGATTATTTGGGTCGGTTGTAATTACATCGAA